GAATTCCGCGCTTTTTACCAACTTGATGGTAAGGAATCTCTGGATCTAGAAATTCATTTCGAATAATTGAACCTTTTCAAACTGTTTCTTTTTAAGAACCAAAAAAATTTGTGCCAAAATAACAGATGCCAAGAAGAACAAAAGGCCTTGGACGCGTAATGGATCTTGAAGCACTATTTCTGCATCTCCCTGACCAAACCCCCCTACATTAGGATTGCTTGTTAATGGTTGATCAAGCTTGATGGATTCACCCTCTGAAACAAGAAGTTCTGGTCCTGGAGGTATAATATCAACCACTTGGTGTCCATCCGATGCATCAACTATGGTTATTTCATATCCTCCTTTTTCTTTACGTACTATTCTGCTTACTATACCTGCGGATGTAGCATTATAGACCGTATTGTTACTCTTGCTCCCATCAGGATAAATCTGACCCCTTCCCCGGTTCCCTCCTACATATATGGGATATTTTAAGAAGTGAACATCTTTCTTCGTAGCAGGGTCGGGGGAAAGAATGGGAAAGACGATTTCACTATATTTCTGACCTGGAACAGGACCTATCACAAGAATATTTCTTTTATTGGGACGATAACTCTGAAAAGACAGATTTCCTATCTTTTCTTTCACCTCGGGAGAAATACGATCGGGAGGGGCTAATTCGAATCCCTCGGGTAAAATAAGAACAGCCCCCACATTCAAAGCCCCTTTTTTACCATTAGCAAGAACTTGTTTCAGTTGCTTATCATAAGGAATTCGAACAACTGCTTCAAATACAGTATCAGGAAGTACAGCTTGCGGAACTTCAATATCCACAGGCTTATTAGCTAAATGGCAATTGGCGCATACAATTCGCCCAGTTGCTTCTCGTGGATTTTCATAACCTTGCTGCGCAAAAATGGGATACGCATTTGAAATAGATGTTCGAGTTATTACATATATCATGATCGATACAGAAATAGATCGAGTCATCTGTTCCTTTACCCAAGAAAAAGTATTTCTATTTTGCATGATCCAATCATTGATCCAGGAATTTCTACAATAAATTAGATAGGTGACTAGTATAGTTCCCTATCCGCGAGTCTGCCATTGTACCGAAATAATTCTACTAAAATAGGACGAATACCTTGAAGAGGTAGAAGTATAAAGAAAATAAGTAAAATGCTTTCTTTATACGCGAAGAAAAATTTTGATTGATATCAGGAGATCAAATAAGTTCTTCATTCATTCATTGAATGATAAATGACTACGAGCGAAGGAGATACGCGATTTAAAAAACGGAAGATCCAATATTTCACAATTGTATCTAGAATAACTGGAAAAGTGGAAACAAGACCAGATATAATTTGATCGTTATGAGCCAATCCAAAATCATTGTAGATCAAACCAATCATTAGTTCCCAACCGTGGGTCGAGTGAAATCCGATCCATAAATCAGTAACTAAAAGAATCGAAAAAGCTTTTATTGTGTCACTTAAGTTATAGAAGAATTCCTGAACCCAAGAATTAAGAATGACAAGCTTTTCATTACCCAGAATAAAATAACCACTTAGAATAGCGAAACAGATTATATTTGTCGAAAAATGCAAAATGATATGGAGATGATATTCATTGTGTGTTTTGACCAATTGTATCGTTTCCTTGTGTATTCCTATACGAAACTTTTGTATATGTGTCTCCGGGTATTCTTTTATCATTTCGTCCAACAAGAAGAGTTCTTCTAATTCTAGGAATTTTTCTAGAACATTTTTCTCTTGAATATCATTCAAAAAAGTTTCGGATTGCCTAGTATTCCACCAATTAATAATCCAAGGTTCCAGACTTTTTTGAAATGAGAGAGAGACCCACCAGGGCAAAAATACTATAGATGCAAGATATGGGAGGGAAGTCAATGCTTTCTTTTTTTTCATTTTTTATTTGTGAATTGGTAATGAACTGCTTCATTTGTCAACTCTATCTGATCTGATATTTCTCTAAAGCGCGAGTCCTATAACAAGGTATCGAACCTATGGATCTATTCTATTCCTATTTTTGTATAATAATTTAGTCCTTAGATCTAGAAGGAATATAGAAATAGAATAAGGGCCCCTTTTCGGATGAAAAAAATCAAATTTATGAAATAAAAATAATAAATAATATAATAATATATATATTAAGTATATATATATAGTATTTTAGTTTAGGATTTCGGGATATCTCGATTGGGCAAATTCGAACGAATTTCATCTTCATTTGTTCCTTTCGATAAATACTCGAAAAACCTACTCGAAGTAACGAATATTATTCGGATTTCAAGACGAAAAACCCTCCCGGATCAATTCCATTAATTTTTTCGAAATGTTGTACCGTCTAACCATAGCGCAGGAATACGGTATCAATTCAAAATCTGAGGCCTAACCTAAAAAGATGAATTCTGTATTACGAAATACATATTCGGATATTTGATGAATTCATACTTAGATTAGACTCATTAGACTTTTTACTAGTATAAAAGAATTGAGTTGGGCCCTATACGCATACAAAACGGTTTTGGTATAGAAAAAAATTTCTTCTTATTGTTTATTATATTTATTATAGTTGTTCCATATACGTTCTCCTACTTTTGTTTTATTCTATGCGGATTGTTGTGCCAACGGACCGAGGAAACAGAATCTAACATGTTTTGCTCGAATGAATATTCTGAGGAAACTTCAATTGTATTAAAAAGGAAATTAGCAAGCTCCTTCCATTATGCGGAGAAAACATTCATTCTTCGTTCGGTTCATTTCAAAATACTTCAATTGGTACGCGCAAGAAATAGGCCAATTCCGCCGCTTTTTGCTCAATTTCTCGTGGAGTCAAATTCTCATCAGTACGAGTCAAGGGAATGGTTCCTTGGCCTCTGATTTCCATATAAAGAATACGACGAGGAAAAAGACCCTCTTTAACCTCCATTCTGATTGATTGGATATCTTTCATAAAGAAACGAAGGAAGATGCGACGATTTATTCCGGGGAATCCCCAACGAAAAATACACATTATTCCTTCTTTTCTATCAAATCGGTCATAACCACTACCGACATTCCATGAAATTGTGCACCACAAATAGGAACTAATGAATAGACCCGCGATCCCATAGAAAGACATCACGATCCCTTGTGGAAAAAAAACGATTTGCTGAGATGGAAATCCGGGTATCAGATTCCTACCAAGATAACTGGAAGTGCCAACCACTAAGAATCCTAATGAACCTAAAAAAAGGATACAGGCCCAGCAAAAATTACTTGCTTTTCGAGACCCTGTTATAAGTTCTATCCATATATGTTCTGATCGCCAGTTCATACTATACTAGATCCCGTTGCATTCGATTGGAATTGAGAAAAAAATTTGACTTTACTTTTCTTCTTGATGCCGAAGTAACTTTCATCAACTAGCACTATTCTGATATGAACCATTAGGAGTAATTGGTTAGATACATTGACTTTCTATTATAAAAATATTCGCCGAGCCTTTTTAACCGGATATGCCCGCATATAACTGCATTTATGCGGATATCATGCATTCGCATGCATAACAGTTCTTTCATTTGTGTTCGGAAAAAGCCACATATCGTACCATATTACACTAAACAATTTTCGGTACCAAATAAATATCTGTATTATGATTCCGTGTTGAAATAAATTGATGAAATTTGGTCCCGTCGGATCTAGACAATCTTATTTTTTTGGACATGAAGAAATAAAGAAGCCATTGCAATCGCCGGAAATACTAGACCCACTAAAGGGACAAAAATAGAGGGTAAGTTAAGATCTGTCATAGAATGGGTACCTCGATTTAATATTTGTACCTATTATAAAGATATCTTATGATAAGTATATCTATTATAAACTATTATAAATAATATATTATAAATAATATTAAGTAGTTAATAAGTGCAAGGAATGAGAACTAAATGAAGTGTACCTATTCATCTTTCTACACGAATATGTATGATATTCCGCTTTAAGAAATTTCATTATTCTCCCATCCTTATATTCTTTCTATCTATCTTTCTAATAAAATAGAAAGTTTTTATTTAAATTAAAGAGTTTATTATAATATAAGTTCGCGACTCTAACTAAACTAATTCAATCCAACAAAAAAGGATTCCTAGTAAAAAATGGGAGTTCTTGGTGGACATAGTAGACATAGAAATCGCTTCTATTCTATATTTATTTTCATTTTATTTCGATATTTTTTTGGGGAATTTTTATTCAAAGGAAAGAAACCATGGAGCTGAAATAACTCACTCAGAACACCTTTTAAAAGATTACGCGGTACGATTGGGTCGAATAAGCCCTTATGGAATAAATACTCAGCCGCTTGTGAACCGTCAGGTACTGTTTTATTCAATGTTTGCTCAATCACTCTTTTACCCGCAAAAGCAATGTAGGCATTGGGTTCCGCAATAATAACATCTCCCAACATACCAAAACTGGCGGTTACTCCACCTGTTGTAGGAGATGTAAGAATTGATACATAGAATAACTTTTTATTTGATTGATAATTATATGAAGCAGAAGATATTTTAGCCATTTGCATCAAGCTCAAACTTCCTTCTTGCATGCGTGCTCCTCCAGAAGCACACACAATAATGACAGGTAGAGATCGATTAGTAGCATACTCGATCAAACGGGTGATTTTCTCTCCTACTACGGATCCCATACTACCCCCCATGAACTGAAAATCCATAACCCCAATTGCTATGGGAATACTATTTAGTTGACCTATGCCTGTTTGAACAGCTTCAGTTAAACCTGTCCTTCTTTGATAAGAATCGATACGATCTCTATAAGGTTCCTCCTCGGAATGAAATTCAATGGGGTCCGTGGAGACCATATCTTCATCCATAGGATCCCAAGTGCCCGGATCAATCAAAAGTTCGATTCTATCTGAACTACTCATTTTCAAATGATATCCACACTGTTCACAAATATGCATTTTTGACCTAAAAAATTTTTTATAATTTAATCCATAACAATTTT